ACTGCATATTTGATTCCATCCATAAATCCATTTTCTTCCCTATGAGTTCCAGTATCGATAAGAATTATAGTTCTTACTGTTCATATGTTATGGTATGAATATACCATACCAATTCGCTATGTATGGATGATGAGATTCCATTGATACAGAGCCAATTCCAATAGACTTATTGAATGTTCCCATTGGCGTGCATCCAGCAGGAATTGAACCTACGAATTTGCCAATTATGAGTTGGGCGCTTTAACCATTCAGCCATGGATGCTTAACAGGGATCCTCGTACATCGTGAATAACCAAATCCCAATTGAAATGAAATCTTTAGGAGGAATCAATGAAACGACATCAATTCAAATCCTGGATATTCGAATTGAGAGAGATCAATAATTCTCACTATTTCTTAGATTCATGGATCAAATTCGATTCAGTGGGATCTTTCACTCACATTTTTTTCCACCAAGAACGTTTTATGAAACTCTTTGACCCCCGAATTTGGAGTATCCTACTTTCACGTGATTCACAGGGTGCAACAAGCAATCGATATTTCACGATCAAAGGTGTAGTACTGCTTGTAGTAGTGGTCCTTATATCTCGTATTAACAATCGAGAGATGGTTGAAAGAAAAAATCTCTATTTGATGGGGCTTCTTCCTATACCTATGAATTCCATTGGACCCAGAAAGGAGACATTGGAAGAATCTTTTTGGTCTTCCAATAGAAATAGGTTGATTGTTTCGCTCCTGTATCTTCCAAAAAGGAAAAAGATTTCTGAGAGTTGTTTCATGGATCCGCAAGAGAGTACTTGGGTTCTCCCAAGAAAGAAAAAGCGTATCATGCCTGAATCTAACCGGGGTTCGCGGTGGTGGAGGAACCGGATCGGAAAAAAGAGGGATTCTAGTTGTCAGATATCTAATGAAACCGTAGCTGGAATTGAGATCTCATTCAAAGAGAAAGATAGCAAATATCTGGAGTTTCTTTTTTTATCCTATACGGATGATCCGATCCGCAAGGACCATGATTGGGAATTTTTTGATCGTCTTTCTCCGAGGAAGAAACGAAACATAATCAACTTGAATTCGGGACAGCTATTCGAAATCTTAGGGAAAGACTTGATTTGTTATCTCATGTCTGCTTTTCGTGAAAAAAGACCAATTCAGGGGGAGAGTTTCTTCAAACAACAAGGAGCTGGGGCAACTATGCAATCCAATGATATTGAGCATGTTTCCCATCTCTTCTCGAGAAACAAGTGGGGTATTTCTTTGCAAAATTGTGCTCAATTTCATATGTGGCAATTCCGCCAAGATCTCTTCGTTAGTTGGGGGAAGAATCAGCACGAATCGGATTTTTTGAGGAACGTCTCGAGAGAGAATTGGATTTGGTTAGACAATGTGTGGTTGGTAAACAAGGATCGGTTTTTTAGCAAGGTACGGAATGTATTGTCAAATATTCAATATGATTCCACAAGATCTATTTTCGTTCAAGTAACGGATTCTAGCCAATGGAAAGGATCTTCTTCTGATCAATCCAGAGATCATTTCGATTCCGTTAGAAATGAGAATTCAGAATATCACACATTGATCGATCAAACAGAGATTCAGCAACTAAAAGAGAGATCGATTCTTTGGGATCCTTCCTTTCTTCAAACGGAACGAACAGAGATAGAATCAGATCGATTCCCGAAATGCCTTTTTGGATCTTCCTCCATGTCCTGGCTATTAACGGAACCTGAGAAGCGGATGAAGAATCATCTGCTTCCGGAAGAAATCGAAGAATTTCTTGGGAATCCTACAAGATCAATTCGTTCTTTTTTCTCTGACAGATGGTCAGAACTTCATCTGGGTTCGAATCCTACTGAGAGGTCCACTAGAGATCCTAAATTGTTGAAGAAAAAACAAGATGTTTCTTTTGTCCCTTCCAGGCGAGCGGAAAAGAAAGAAATGGTTGATATATTCAAGATAATTACGTATTTACAAGATACCGTCTCAATTCATCCTTCGGAACCAGATCCGGGATGTGATATGGTTCCGAAGGATGAACCGGATATGGACAGTTCCAATAAGATTTCATTCTTGAACAAAAATCCATTTTTTGATTTCTTTCATCTATTCCATGACCGGAACAAAGGGGGATACGCGTTACGCCACGATTTTTTTGAATCAGAAGAGAGATTCCCAGAAATGGCGGATCTATTCACTCTATCAATAACCGAGCCAGATCTGGTGTATCATAGGGGATTTGCCTTTTCTATTGATTCCTACGGGTTGGATCAAAAAAGATTCTTGAATGAGGTATTCAACTCCAGAGATGAATCGAAAAAGAAATCTTTATCGGTTCTACCTCCTCTTTTTTATGAGGAGAATGAATCTTTTTCTCGAAGGATCAGAAAAAAATCGGTCCGGATCTACTGCGGGAATGAGTTGGAAGATCCCAAACTAAAAACAGCGGTATTTGCTAGCAACAACATAATGGAGGCAGTCAATCAATATAGATTGATCCGAAATCTGA